AAAAAAAAATATGTATTTTATATACATATATTAAACAATAGTTGTAAATAAATTATGATTTATATTATAATATATTATAATATATTATTTAATATATATACTAATAAATAAATTGTTATTATAATTATTTTTAATAAGTAATTTATGAATTTTTTTTTAATTATTTTAATATTGTATTATTTAAAATATTTTTATTTTATTAAATAATTAAACAAATAAAGTTTAAGATGAAAATTAATTTTTTAATTTTAAATTTATTTATGTTAATAGGCTAATATTGAATTTATTAAAAATATAATTTTTTTTTTAATTACTTTAATATTATATTGTTTAATATATTTTTGTTTTATTAAATAGTTAAATAAATAAAGTTTAAAATGAAAATTAATATTTTAATCTTAAATTTATTTATGTTAATAATTTTATATTAAATTTATTAAAAATATAAATTTTTTTTAATTACTTTAATATTATATTGTTTAAAATATTTTTGTTTTATTAAATAGTTAAATAAATAAAGTTTAAAATGAAAATTAATGTTTTTAATAAATTTATTATTATTTTTTGTTTTTGAAAAATTTTTTATATTGTTTAAAATATTTGTTTTATTATAAAATTATTTATAAAATTTGAAATGAATTAAAATTTAGGATATAAATTTTAGTTTATTGATAATAATTTTATATTTAATTTGTTTTTTACAATTAGTTATTGTCTAATATATCATTTTAATATTATTGTTTTATTAAGAAGTTAATTGATAAGTTTTTAAATGATTAAAGTTTAAAGATATTACTTTTAATATATTAATAATGACGACTTAATATTTGATCTATTTTTTTATTGAAAAATTCCTTATAATAATTTTTCTTTTTAAATTATTAAGTTTTTAAAATATAAATTAAAAATTTGGGCAGAAATTTTTAATTTAATATCTATATTAATTAAAATTAAAATTTGGGCAGAAATTTTAATTTTAATTTAATATAATATATGATTTTAAAATTTTTAATTAATTTAATATTGAAATATTTATTTTTAATAAGTTTTAATTTTAGAATAATTTATAAAATTAATATAATTAAGATTTGGGCAGAAATTTTAATTTATATAAAATTTAATTGATTAATTAAATTTATAATTTTTTAATTATTTTAATATTAAAATTTATTTTTGTTAGGAATTTTCTTTAAAAAATTAAGATTGTGTAGGAGGGAAAGTTTGTATTTTTTTAATAAATTAAATTGAATTTAATATAAAGTTGTATTTGATTTTTTTATATTTAATAATTTATATATAGAGTAAATAAATTTCTTATAAATTAAAAATTTAATATATGTATATTTAATTTTTTATTTAATATAATTTGTATTAATTAATAAAATAAATAAAGTTTAATTCTAACTTAAAAATTTATTTAATTTTTTTTTTATATGTAAATTTTTGTATGATAAATAATAAAATTTTAAGAATTTTTTTAATTAAATTTATTTGCAGTATTTAATATTAATAATTTAAGAAATTAAGAATTAGAAATTGATTTTAATGTTAACAAATTTTGTGCCAGCAGTTGCGGTTATACAGAAAATGTAAATGAATTTTATTAGTAAATAATTATATGATATTATAATAAATTAATATTATATTTATTAGGTTAAATTTTTAAATATAAATTTAGTTTATAATAAAATTTTTATTATTATGAAATTTATTTTTAAACTAGGATTAGATACCCTATTATTTTAAATGTAAAATTTTTTACTTAAGTAGTATTAGTTATGTTCTTGAAATTTAAAGATTTTGGCGGTATTTTAGTCTGTTTAGAGGAACCTGTTCTATAATTGATAGTCCACGATTAATTTTACTTACTTTATAAATTTGTATACCGTCGTTATAAGAAAATTTTATAAGAATATTAATTTTTAATATTTTTTATTAAAATATATATCAGATCAAGGTGCAGTATATATTTAAGAAGAAATGGGTTACAATAAATTTATTTATACGGATAAGAGTGAGAATTAACTTTTTAAAGGTGGATTTAATAGTAATAGAATTTATTTTAATTTTATGGTTTTGGCTCTAAAATATGTACATATCGCCCGTCGCTCTTATTATAAGATAAGATAAGTCGTAACATAGTAGATGTACTGGAAAGTGTATCTAGAATGACAAATTAGAGCTTGTATTTAGTAAAGCATTTTATTTACATTAAAGAGTTGTCGTGCAAATCGATTTAATTTGAAATTAAAGATTTATTATTAAATATTTGTTTAATTAAAATTAATAAAAATAATTTTAAAAATTTATTTTTTAGTATAAGGTATAGAAAAAATTTTATTTATTATAGTGAAATAGTATTGTGAAAGAATATTGAAATATAATTTAATTATTTAAAAGTAGAATTTATTTTTTGTACCTTGTGTATCAGGGTTTATTTAATATAAATTAATTAAATTAATTTTCTCGATTTTAAGAGAGCTAATATATTATTTTTTTTATTGTAGAATAAATATTTATAATAATTTATTAGTAATGAAACGTTATTCGTTCTTAAATGTATCTAGTTTATTTAGAAATGAATTTAATTCAGATATTTTAATTTTAATAGTTTAATTTGTTAAATTATTAAATTTTAATATTAATAATTAAAGGGATTAGCTTTTAATTAAAAATTTATAAATTAAAAATTTTATTTAAGAAATGTAAGTTTAGAAATATCTATCATTAATAATTTGTTATAATTAATTTAATTTAAAATATTATTTTATATGATTTTAAATTTTTTATAAATAAATAATTTTTAATTTTTAAAAATTAGATATAATGATAAAATTAGTATATTTTAAATATTTAAATAATATTAATTAAAAGATTATTTAAAGGAATTCGGCAAATATTTTACTCGCCTGTTTAACAAAAACATGTCTTTTTGATATATATATAAAGTCTAGCCTGCCCAATGAATTTATTTTAATGGCTGCAGTAAATTGACTGTACAAAGGTAGCATAATCATTAGTTTTTTAATTAAAAGCTTGTATGAAAGGTTGGACGAGGTAAAATCTGTCTCTATTTAATTTATTATAGAATTTAATTTTTAAGTTAAAAAGCTTAAATAATTATAAAAGACGAGAAGACCCTATAGAGCTTTATATTTTATTGAATATAATTAATTAAGATGTATAAAAGTTTTATTTAATAAATTATTTTATTGGGGTAATAGAGAGATTAATAAAATTCTTTTTGTTTATTAACATTAATTTATGATTTAATGATCCATTATTATTGATTAAAAGATTAAGTTACCTTAGGGATAACAGCGTAATTTTTTTAAAGAGTTCATATCGATAAAAAAGTTTGCGACCTCGATGTTGGATTAAAGATTAGTTTAGGTGCAGAAGTTTAAATTTTTGGTCTGTTCGACCATTAAATCTTTACATGATCTGAGTTCAGACCGGTGTAAACCAGGTCGGTTTCTATCTTTATTAAATTAAAATATTTTAGTACGAAAGGACCAATTATTTAATATATTTATATTTATGTTTTGAATATTATTATTATTTTGGCAGATTAGTGCAATGAATTTAGAATTCATATATGTAGTTTATTACAAATAATACTTGTTTTATATAGATTTAATTTTTATATTGGTTTGTATATTATTATTAGTAATTTGTGTATTAGTAGGAGTTGCTTTTTTGACTTTATTAGAACGAAAGGTTTTAGGGTATATTCAAATTCGGAAAGGTCCTAATAAGGTTGGTTTTATAGGAATTCCTCAACCTTTTTGTGATGCAATTAAGTTATTTTCTAAGGAACAAACTTATCCTTTATTATCTAATTATATTATATATTATTATTCTCCTATTATAAGATTATTTTTATCTTTATTATTATGAGTAGTTATTCCTTATTTTATAATTTTATTTTCTTTTAATTTGGGAATATTATTTTTTTTAGCTTGTACTAGTTTAGGGGTGTATACTGTTATAATTGCAGGATGATCTTCTAATTCAAGATATTCTTTATTAGGGGGGTTACGAGCTGTTGCTCAAACTATTTCTTATGAGGTAAGTTTAGCTTTAATTTTAATGTCTTTTATAGTTTTAATTGAAAGTTTTAGTTTAATAGAATTTTTATATTATCAAAAATTTATTTGAATAATTTTTTTATCATTACCATTGGGTTTTGTTTGGTTTGTTTCTAGATTAGCAGAAACAAATCGAACACCTTTTGATTTTGCTGAAGGAGAATCGGAGTTAGTGTCTGGATTTAATGTAGAATATAGAAGAGGGGGATTTGCTTTAATTTTTTTGTCTGAATATTCGAGTATTTTATTTATAAGAATATTATTTTGTGTAATATTTTTAGGTAGTGATTTAATATCTATTTTTTTTTATTTAAAAATAGTATTTATATCTTTTTGTTTTATTTGAGTTCGTGGTACTTTACCTCGATATCGGTATGATAAATTAATATATTTAGCTTGAAAGAGATTTTTACCATTATCTTTAAATTATTTATTTTTATATTTAGGCTTAAAAATATTTTATTTTTCTTTATTAGTATAGTGAATTATTTTTAGTATAAAGTTAATAGAAATTATTTTTTCTTTATTATGTTTTCAAAACATATACTTATAGCAAGTTCATTAACTTAATTATTTAATTATATAATAAATTATCTCATATTTTTATAATTAAAGGATTAATTATGAAATAAGTAAAGTATAGAATTGTTAAAATTTGTCCAATTATAATATAAGGATCTTCAACAGGTCGTATACCGATTCATGTAAGTAAAATTACAATAATAAAAAAAAATCAAAATAAGATTTGATTAATAGGATAAAATTTTAAACTTTGAAAATTTCTATAATTATAAAAAGGTAAAATTATTAGAATTAGAATTGATATTATTAAAGCAATTACTCCTCCAAGTTTATTAGGAATTGATCGTAAAATGGCATAAGCAAATAAGAAATATCATTCTGGTTGAATATGAATTGGAGTAACAAGTGGATTTGCTGGAATAAAATTATCTGGATCTCCAAGATAATAAGGATTTAAAAGAGTTAAAATTGTTAATAATATTATTAATATAATAAAACCTATAATATCTTTAAAAGAAAAATATGGATGAAATGGAATTTTATCAATATTACTATTTAATCCTAATGGATTATTTGATCCAGTTTGATGTAAAAATAATAAATGAATTATAACTATTGCTGTAACAATAAAAGGAAGAAGAAAATGGATAGTAAAGAAACGAGTTAAAGTAGCATTATCAACTGCAAATCCTCCTCAAACTCATTGAACAAGTATTGTTCCTAAATAAGGAATTGCTGATAATAAATTTGTAATTACTGTTGCTCCTCAAAAAGATATTTGTCCTCAAGGTAAAACATATCCTATAAAGGCGGTTCCTATTACTAAAAATAAGATAATTACTCCTACTATTCATGTAGGGGTGAATTTATATGAACCATAATATATTCCTCGTCCAATATGAAGATAAATACAAATAAAAAAAAAAGAAGCTCCATTAGCATGTAAGGTTCGTAATAATCATCCATAATTTACATCACGACAAATATGATTAATTCTATTAAAAGCTAGATCAATATTTGCTGTATAATGTATAGCTAAAAATAATCCAGTAATAATTTGAATAATTAAACATAAACCTAATAAAGAACCAAAATTTCATCATAATGAAATATTTGAAGGAGTTGGAAGATCAATTAATGCATTATTAGCAATTTTAAATAAAGGATGTATTAAGCGTATAGGTTTATTCATTAGAATTTTTGTCGTAAAGGACCATAATTAATATCAGTAATTTTTACTACTGCAATTAGTGTTAAAAATAAGTAATTTACTAATATTAAAGTAATTATATTATTAGGTTTATTATAAATTATATTTAATGTTAATAAATTTTCATTTTTTATTATTAGTATATTATTTATTCATTCTAATGTATTTGAATTTTTAAATAGTGGAGTTAATATTATATAATCAATAATTAAGTATGAAATTATTATTAATCTAATTAATATAATAATAAATAGTGATATTTTAATTGAAAAATTAAATATTTCATTTGATGCTAAGCTAGTTATATAAATGAATAAAACTAATATTCCTCCGATTATTACTATAAATAGAATATATGAAAATCAATATGAATAAGTAAATAATCCTCTTATTAGTGAAATTAATAGAGTTTGAATTAATAGAATTAATCCTATTGATAAAGGATGATTTAAGAATATAAAAATAATTGTTAATATTAATCTAAATAGTATTAATAAATAATAAATACAGAGAATAGTTTAAATAAAATATTAATTTTGGAGATTAATGATAAAAGATTATTTTTTCTCTGAAGTTTTAAAAGAATTTCTTATTTTTGATTTACAAGACCAATATTTTTATTAAATTATTAAAACTTATTATTTATGTATTGAATATTTTAGTTTATATTTTTATATTTTTTATTGGAATATTAGTATTTTCTTCTAAACGTAAACATTTATTATTAATATTATTAAGTTTAGAATTTATTATTCTTTCTATTTATATATTAATATTTATTTATTTATCTATATTTGATTTTGAATATTATTTTAGAATAATATTTTTGACTTTTTGTGTATGTGAAAGTGTATTAGGTTTATCTATTTTAGTTTCTTTAATTCGAACTCATGGGAATGATTTTTTTTTTTCAATAAATATATTATGTTAAAATTTTTATTTATAATGTTATTTATAATTCCTTTATGTTTTAATAAAAATAGATTTTGATTAAATCAGTGTATATATTTTATTATAAGTTTTATATTTATAATAATAGGAAGATTTAATTATTTATGAAGAAATATTAGATATTTTTTTGGTTCAGATTTATTATCATTTGGTTTAATTTTACTTAGTTTTTGGATTTGTTCATTAATAATTATAGCAAGAGAATCAATTAATAAAAAAAATTTTTTTATAAATTTTTTTTTATTTTTGTTATTAATATTATTATTATTTTTATATTGTACTTTTAGATCTATAAATTTATTTTTATTTTATTTTTTTTTTGAATCTAGTTTAATTCCTACTTTAATTTTGATTATGGGTTGAGGATATCAACCTGAGCGTTTGCAAGCTGGTATTTATTTATTGTTTTATACTTTATTTGCTTCTTTACCAATAATAATTGGTATTTTTTATTATTATAATAATTATATAACATTAGATTTTTTTTTTTTTAATAATTTATATTATTTTAATTTATATATATATATATGTATAATTTTTGCATTTTTAGTTAAAATACCTATATATATAGTTCATTTATGATTACCAAAAGCTCATGTAGAAGCACCAGTTTCTGGTTCAATAATTTTAGCTGGGATTATATTGAAATTAGGAGGATATGGATTATTACGAGTTTTAAGAATATTTATTATAATTGGGATATCTATATCTGTTTTATTTATTAGAATTGGATTAGTTGGGGGAATATTAGTAAGATTAATTTGTTTACGACAAATAGATTTGAAATTATTAATTGCTTATTCTTCAGTAGCTCATATAGGTTTAGTATTAGGAGGAATTATAACTTTTAATTATTGAGGATTTTGTGGTTCTTATATAATAATAATTGCTCATGGATTATGTTCATCTGGTTTATTTTGTTTGGCTAATATTTCTTATGAACGTATAAATAGTCGTAGAATATTTATAAATAAAGGATTATTAAATTTAATACCTAGAATAACTTTATGATGATTTTTATTAAGTTCTTCTAATATAGCTGCACCTCCTTCTATAAATTTAATAGGAGAAATTAGTTTATTAAATAGATTAATTTCTTGATCTTGAATTTCAATTTTTATTTTAATATTTTTATCTTTTTTTAGTGCTGTTTATACATTATATTTATATTCTTATAGTCAACATGGAAAAATTTATTCTGGAAAATTTTCTTGTTATTCGGGGTATATTCGAGAATATTTATTATTATTTTTACATTGATTTCCTTTAAATTTATTGATTGTTAAAAGAAATTTTTTTATATTATGAATTTAATTTAGGTAATTTAAAAAAAATTTTGATTTGTGATATCAAATATATAAGTTTAATCTTATCTTAAATCATCAATGTAATTTCAATTTGTATTATTAGTTCAGTAAATTTATTTTTTTTGAGTATAATTTTATTTTTTTTTAGTTTAAAATTTTTATTATTAGATTATACATTGTTTTTAGAATGAGAATTATTAAGTTTAAATTCAAATTCAATTGTAATAGGGATTTTATTTGATTGAATATCTTTAATATTTATGAGTTTTGTTTTATTTATTTCTTCAATAGTTGTATTTTATAGAAATCAATATATAGAAGGAGATTTAAATATTAATCGTTTTGTTATTTTAGTTTTAATATTTGTATTTTCAATAATGTTATTAATTATTAGACCTAATTTAATTTCAATTTTATTAGGTTGAGATGGTTTAGGATTAGTTTCTTATTGTTTAGTAATTTATTATCAAAATATTAAATCTTATAATGCAGGAATAGTAACTGCTTTAATAAATCGAGTAGGAGATGTAATGTTATTAATTGCTATTTCATGAATGTTAAATTATGGAAGATGAAATTATATTTTTTATTTGGATTATATAAAAAATGATAAGTATATACAAGTTATTGGATTATTAATTGTAGTAGCAGGAATAACAAAGAGAGCTCAAATTCCATTTTCTTCATGATTACCAGCTGCAATAGCAGCTCCTACTCCTGTTTCTGCTTTAGTTCATTCTTCAACTTTAGTAACTGCAGGAGTTTATTTATTAATTCGTTTTAATTTAATTTTAAATGAAAATTTAAGAATATTTTTATTATTAATTTCTACATTAACTATATTTATAGCTGGATTAGGGGCAAATTTTGAATTTGATTTAAAGAAAATTATTGCTTTATCCACATTAAGTCAATTGGGATTAATAATAAGAATTTTATCTATAGGAAATTATAAATTAGCTTTTTTTCATTTATTAACTCATGCATTATTTAAGGCTTTATTATTTATATGTGCTGGAGCTATTATTCATAATTTAAAAGATATACAAGATATTCGTTTTATAGGAAATTTAATAATTCATATACCTTTAACATGTATTTGTATAAATATTGCTAATTTAGCATTATGTGGGATACCTTTTTTAGCAGGATTTTATTCAAAGGATTTAATTTTAGAAATTGTTTGTATAAATTATGTAAATATTTTTATTTTTTTATTATTTTTTATTTCTACAGGTTTAACTGTATGTTATACTTTACGTTTAACATATTATTCTATTACTGGGGATTATAATTTTTATTCTTTTCACTCATTAAATGATGAAGGTTGAATTATATTAAAAAGTATATTAATAATAGTAATTTTAGTAATTTTTATAGGAAGAATATTAAGATGATTAATTTTTCCTACTCCTATTATAATTTGTTTACCTATTGAATTAAAAATTTTAGTTTTAGTAGTTAGATTTATTGGTGCTTGAATTGGGTATGAAACATCTAAATTTTCTTTAAGATGATTAAGTAATTCTTTAAAATTTTATAATTATACATATTTTTTTGGTTTTATATGATTTATACCAAATATTTCAACTTTTACTATAAATTATATACCTTTAATTATAAGTTATAAATTATATAAAAGTTTTGATCAAGGATGAAATGAATATTTTGGTGGTCAAGGAATATATATAAATATAAAAAAAAATTCAATATTTTTTCAATTTATTCAAAATAATAATATAAAAATTTATTTAATTTTAATTATTTTATGATTAATTATATTGTTAATTTTTATGTTTATTTACTTAAATAGCTTATATTTAGAGCATAATATTGAAGATATTAAGGAAATTATTTTATTTTTAAGTATTTATAAAAATAAGTTTTTATTTTTACAATGAAAATGTAATGTTTTATTTTAAACTATATAAATTAGAAATATAAACGGAATTTAACCGCTAAAGAAAAAAGTTAGCAGCTTTTTCTTGATCATCATATTTCTTTAATTGGAATTAAAATTCAATAATATCATTAACAGTGATATGCCTCTATTTGGCTTCAAATTAATTTAAATAAGGGTGATTAATCACCAGATTTTTAGGTCGAAACTAAATGTAAAATTTTACTTCTTATTTTAAGATAAGTTGACATTTCAACATCTTTTGAGTGCAATTCAAATATTAATATTTAACTGTTATCCTTAATTTGCTCAGTTTAAAGCTCCTTGATTTCATTCATGATAAAGACCAATTAATAAAATTAATAAAAAAAAAAATCTAATTATTATTCATGATATTAAATTAGAAATTTTTATAATTATAACTATTGGTATTAATAAAGCAATTTCTACATCGAAGATTAAAAAAATTACTGCGATTAAAAAAAATTGTAAACTAAAAGGTAATCGAGCAGAATTTTTTGGATCAAAACCACATTCAAAAGGAGAATTTTTTTCTCGATCTATAAAAGTTTTTTTAGATAAAATATTAGCAATTAATATTATTAATATTGAAATAATTATAATAATAGTTCTTATAAAAAAAATAATTAAAATTATTTATACTAATAAAAATTAGACCATTTGATTGGAAGTCAAATATACTTTTTATACTATATAAATATTTATCTACCTCATCAATAAATTGAAATATAAAGAAATAATCATACTACGTCAACGAAATGTCAATATCAAGCTGCAGCTTCAAATCCAAAATGATGAATTGATGAAAAATGATTATAATAATGGCGAATTAAGCATACTAATAAAAAAGTAGTACCAATAATTACATGAAGTCCATGAAATCCTGTTGCTATAAAAAATGATGAACCATATACTGAATCAGCAATTGTAAAGGGTGCTTCAATATATTCAAATGCTTGTAAAATTGTAAAATAAATTCCTAATAATACAGTAAATAATAATCCTTGAAGAGCTTGATAATAATTATTTTCTATTAAGCTATGATGAGCTCATGTAACAGTAACTCCGGAGGTTAATAAAATAAGTGTATTTAATAATGGAATTTGTAAAGGATTAAAAGGTTGAATTCCTAAAGGGGGTCATATGTTTCCTAATTCAATAGCTGGGGAAAGACTAGAGTGGAAAAATCTTCAAAAAAATGAAATAAAAAAAAATACTTCAGATGTAATGAATAAAATTATACCTCATCGTAAACCTATAGTAACTACATATGTATGTAATCCTTGAAATGTTCTTTCTCGAGTGATATCACGTCATCATTGAATTATAGTTAGTATAGTTACTAGTAATCCAATTATTAATAAATTTGAATTGAATTGATGGAATCATTTCACTAAACCTGATACTAAAATTATTGCACCTAAAGCTCCTGTAAGAGGTCATGGGCTATAATCTACTAAATGATAAGGATGATTTGAATGTGTTGACATTTAAAATTATTAATATAAATAAATTTAAAATTAAATTACTTCACTAGAATAAAGAGTTCTTAAAATTGCAAATACATATGATTGAATAATTGACACTGCAAATTCTAAGGTTAATAATAAAAGTTGAATCAAAATTAATAATGAAATTAAAGATGAATTTATTATAGGTCCTGTATTTCCTAATAATGTTAGTAATAAATGTCCAGCAATTATATTTGCTGCTAATCGAACAGCTAAAGTTCCTGGACGAATTATATTTCTGATAGATTCAATACATACCATGAAAGGTATTAATACAGGAGGAGTTCCTTGGGGTACTAAATGAGCAAATATATATTGTGTATTATTAATTCATCCAAATAATATAAATCTTAATCATAAAGGTAATGCTAAAGATAATGTTATTGATATATGACTTGAACTTGTATAAATATATGGGAATAATCCTATAAAGTTATTAAATAAAATAAAAGAAAATAAAGAGATAAAAATAAATGTTCTTCCTTTTTGATTATAAGGTCCTAATAATGTTTTAAATTCTTTATGTAAAGTTATTAAAATATTAATTCAGATAATATTATATCGAGATGGAATAAATCAATAAGTTATAGGAATTAATATTAAACCTATTATTGTTCTTATTCAATTTAAAGATAAATTTAAAATATTTGTTGAAGGATCAAATGAAGAGAATAAATTTGTTATCATTTTCATTCTAAGATTTTATTGAAAAAAATATTTTTAATTGATTTTTTTTTATTTTGAATTAAAAATATAAAATAATTTAAAAAATTAAATAATAAAAAAATAATTGTAAATATTAAATATAAAAATAATCAATTTATTGGTGCTATTTGTGGTATTAAAAAATATTAATAAATTAATAATTTTAGTTTGACATTCTAATGTTATAATTTTAACTAATTCTTTTCATTAGAAGTAGTTGTTAATTTACTATAATTTGATTTAAGAGACCAATACTTACTTTCAGTCATCTAATGAATTAAAATTTAGGTATTCAATTAATAAAATTAAATATTGGAATTCTTTCAATTACAATTGGTATAAAACTATGATTAGTGCCACAGATTTCTGAACATTGACCATAAAATAAACCAGATCGATTTATAAAAAAATTAGATTGATTTAAACGCCCTGGTGTAGCATCAATTTTAACTCCTAGTGAAGGAATAGTTCATGAATGAATTACATCTATTGCTGTAACTAAAATACGAATTTGAGTATTAAATGGTAAAATAATTCGATTATCTACATCTAATAATCGAAATCTTCTATTTTTTAATTCATTAATTGGTATTATATATGAATCAAATTCTAAAATTTTAAAATCTGAATATTCATAACTTCAATATCATTGATGCCCAATTGATTTCAATGTTATTAAAGGATTTCTTACTTCATCTAATAAATATAATAATCGTAAAGAAGGTAATGCAATAAATACTAAAGTAATTGCAGGCAACATTGTTCAAATTACTTCAATAAATTGTCCTTCTAATAAATATCGATTAATATATTTATTATAAAAAAGTGTAGATATTAAATATCCAACTAATATTGTAATTATAGCTAAAATTATTAAAGTATGATCGTGAAAAAATATCAGTTGTTCTATTAAAGGTGAAGAACAATCTTGTATATTGAGATTTGATCATGTTGCCATATTCTAACAAAAGTAATAACTTTATATATGAAGCTTAAATTCATTACACTAATCTGCCATATTAGAAGTTAATTAGATAGTATAGGCAATTCTGAATATCTGTGTTCAGCAGGAGGATATTTTTGAAATCATTCAATAGAAGTTGATATTTGATTAGAAAAAATTACTAATCGTTGAGAGATAAAACTTTCTCAAATAATATAAATAAGAAGTAATACTCCAATGAATGAAATTGTTGATCCAATTGATGAGATAATATTTCAGGAAGTATATGCATCTGGATAATCTGAATAACGACGAGGTATACCTCTTAATCCTAAAAAATGTTGAGGAAAAAATGTTAAATTTACTCCAATAAATATAACAATAAATTGAATTTTTAATAATTTATTGTTCATACATAGTCCAGTAAATAAAGGAAATCATTGAATAAATCCGGCTATAATAGCAAATACTGCTCCTATTGATAATACATAATGGAAATGAGCAACTACATAATAAGTATCATGTAAAACAATATCAATAGATGAATTAGCTAAAACAACTCCTGTTAGTCCTCCTACTGTGAATAAAAATACAAAACCTAAAGCTCATAATAATGAAGGACTATATGATAATTGAGCTCCATGTAAAGTTGCTAATCATGAGAAAATTTTAATTCCTGTAGGTACAGCAATAATTATTGTTGCTGAAGTAAAATAAGCTCGTGTATCTACATCTATTCCTACTGTAAATATATGATGAGCTCATACAACAAATCCTAACAATCCAATAGCAAGTATAGCATAAATTATTCCTAATGATCCAAAAGTTTCCTTTTTACCTCTTTCTTGTCTAATAATATGAGAAATTATTCCAAATCCTGGTAGAATTAAAATATAAACTTCAGGGTGACCAAAAAATCAAAATAAATGTTGGTATAAAATAGGGTCTCCCCCTCCCGCAGGATCAAAAAAAGAAGTATTTAAATTTCGATCTGTAAGTAATATAGTAATTGCTCCTGCTAATACTGGTAATGATAAAAGTAAAAGTAATGCGGTAATTCCTACTGATCACACAAATAATGGCAATCGATCAAATGTTATACCTACTGATCGTATATTAATAATTGTAGTAATAAAATTTACTGCACCTAGAATTGATGATACTCCAGCTAAATGTAATCTGAAAATTGCTAAATCTACTGAAGCTCCTCTATGAGCAATTCTAGATGATAGGGGGGGGTAAACTGTTCATCCAGTACCAGCTCCTCTTTCCACTATTCTTCTTATTAGAAGAAGGCTTAAAGAAGGAGGAAGTAATCAAAATCTTATATTATTTATTCGAGGAAAAGCTATATCAGGAGCACCTAATATTAAAGGCACTAATCAATTTCCAAATCCTCCAATTATAATAGGTATTACTATAAAAAAAATTATGATAAAGGCATGGGCAGTAACAATAACATTATAAATTTGATCATCACCAATTAATGCACCCGGAGTCCCCAATTCAGCTCGAATTAGTATGCTTAATGAAGTTCCTACTATTCCTGCTCATGCTCCGAAAATAAAATATAAAGTACCAATGTCCTTATGGTTTGTTGAAAATAATCATTGTCGCGGTAAAATGGCTGAGTATTTAGGTAATAAACTGTAAATTTATTTAGGAAATTTTAATTTCTTTTACCAATATTAATTTAAAAGTTTTATAGTTTAATAAAATATTAAATTGCAAATTTAAAGATAGAAATTCGATTCTTAAGACTTAATATTTTGTCAATATTTAATTAACCTAAGGCTTAAAGCCAATAATCTTTATTTACAGCTTTGAAGGCTATTAGTTTGGGTTTAACTTAAATCCTTTATAGTAAGTTAAAAAGGATTGTACATAAAATTAAACCATTGATGGAAATAAAAGATATTATTAATATTGAAGTATTTATTTTGATATTTTTATTTATTAAAATATTGAAATTTAATTCATTATGAGATAAAATTAATCTTGTATATGAAATTCGTATATAAAAAAATAATGTAATTAAAGTTATTATAATTATAAAAGATAGTAGATATATATAATTATTTCTTAAATATTGAATAATCATTCATTTAGGTAGAAATCCTAAAAATGGGGGCAATCCTCCTAATGAAAGTAAATTTATTAATAATATGAATTTAATTAATAAATTTTTATTTATAAATGTATATATTTGTTTTAAATAAAAAATTTTAAAAGTATTTAGTATATAAATTAATGATATAGAAATAAATGAATATAAGCAAAAATAAAGAATTCAAATTGTATTTCTATTTAAAAATGATCTTAATATTCATCCTAAATGATTAATAGATGAATATGCTATAATTTTACGTAATCTAGTTTGATTTAATCCTCCTAATCTTCCTACTATTGTTGAAAGGAAAATAATAAAAATAATATAATTTGAAAATTTAATTGTATATGATAATAATATTATTGGTGCAATTTTTTGTCAAGTTATTAAAACTAGACTATTAATTCAATTTATTCCTTCAATAATTTCAGGAAATCAAAAATGGAAAGGGGCAGCTCCCATTTTTAAAAATAAAGATGAATTAATTATTATTATCAAAAATATATTAATATTTAATATATCACTAATTAAATTATTTATTATTATTATTATTAAGATTGAAAATAGGAAGATAGTTGATGCTAAAGCTTGAACTAGAAAGTATTTAATAGAAGATTCAGTAGAATATGAATTATTTTTTCTTTTTAATAATGGAATAAAAGATAATAAATTAATTTCTAGGCCTATTCAAGTACCTATTCACGTATAGGATGAAATAGAGATTATTGTTCCTATAAATAAGGTTGAAATAAAAATTAATTTATAAATATTAGTTATTAAAAAAAAAAGGATTATAACCTTTATATTTAGGGTATGAACCTAATAGCTTAAATTAGCTTATTTTTTTACATTTTAGTATATGATGTATAAAAGTTTTTGATACTTTTGGAAATAGTTTAATTCTATTAAATGTAATTTAATGAAGGTAAAATTTTACATAATTTATTCTATCAAAATAATCCTTTTTTTCAGGCACTCCATTTTAAACTTTATTTATTTAACTATTTATTACAAGTAGTTTTTTATTTTTTATATAAAATTAATTTTATATAAAAAAATTTAAAAGATCATATGTACTAAAATTAGTCCTAAAAAGTAAACAATTTTTTGTTAATAAGATGTTTTTTTCGTAGAAAAAAGTGGAAAAAAAAGTTGAATTTTTGAAAAAATTCCCTAAATTTCCGATTTTTGGGGTTTAATTTTTTGGGGGGTATCTAAAAATGCATGTATTTTTTTTTTAGCTTTTTCAATAAATGTTTATTATACAATAATGAATATTAATTTATTAATATATAAATATTTAATATATATATATATCTATGCTGAATTGTTATGTATTTCTACGTATATATAATTAAATTAATTAATAAATATTAAATATATATATATACATTTATTAATATATAGAAAGATTTATAAATCCCGTAATGATTTTCTAAAATATCTTTATTTGATAGATAACAAAGTTTTACTTCGAAGAATCCATAAAGGAGAATAATAATAATTTAATAGTGTCGGTAAAATATATATAGAATATTAATCAACAAGTAATTTATATTATGATTTTAATAATAATTAATAATTTATATATAAGTATATATTTTTATATATATATAAATAAAATAATTTTAATTATTATAATAATTTACTCAATTATTATAATAATTAAAATTATTTATTCATATTTATAAATCTATTATT